GCTGGGTTGAGTGGGAGGCTCTCACGCACTCCTATGTATGGATTTCAAGTTCGTTCTTCCCCACCCAGCGTAGAAACCCCCATACCATCTAGGGGCGCTCCTGCGACCTTACTAGTAGGGTCTGAGGTTCAGGATATGAAATAGAGCAACTTGACGTAACAGAAAAAAGCGTAAACCGAGTTGAATCCCCAACTGAGGAAATGTAATTGTCAAGGTCGGTAACCTGTGGCTACCTCAGGACTATCTGACTACACGGATTACACTGACAGTTATAGTTAGAAAACCTATAGCGCTTAACTGCGCGAAGTAGTCATTGGAAACAGTGCCAGATTGAATCCTGCCTGTTCCAGGCTTTGAAACTACTTGATTTAGGAGTCGGCTAATCAATTACAGCTAAAAGTAGCAATTTACGCCAAAAAGACGGGGTTTATTGAACTTGTGAAGATTCAACACCAGCTCTACGAGTGGAAAACGTAAGTTACTCCGTTCGCTTTGCTGCTAGCCCTGGTTCGCTAGGAGCTCTTCTTGCACAACAATGAAGTTGCTCTATACTAAAAAAGTCGTACCCAACAAGCAACGGATGAGCGTACTACCGCGAAAGCCGTTGCGCGTTAGCGCATACGTTTTCTTGCTGGTGGGCGCAGAGTCAAATTACTCAAACATAGCATAGAAAAGATATACCTGGCATTTGTGTTTGCAGTTCAAAAGCTCAGACACTATCTCCTTGAACATACGGTTCGGCTCATATCGAAAGCAGATCCGCTCAAGTATTAGCTTTCGAGCCTTTCTTAAAGGATAAGTACCAAGAGGTTATGGATTATCCAAATGGTCCATGATGTTTCCCTAATGTTGTAAGGCAAAGGACAAGCGTTGGCTTCTTTCTTGGCAGCTCATCCAGCCTCAGATGACACTCCTTTGTCAGATGATCCACCTGATGAAGAAGTTTTATATGCTCAAGTTAAGTTCCCCTGGGAGATGTACTTCGATGGTTCATCCAGGAGCGGGGGCAGGGACGAAAGCAGAGCTAGTGGTGGCCAAGTTCGAGAACCAGTAGTAGATTGAGTTCCAGATAGAGATTATCCTTCTCCAATAGAAGAACCTGTTTTAACGTAACAACACCGCCAACCGCTAGAGAGGCAGTTCGAGATGCAGCTAACTAAGAGTAGCGGATTCAGTTGTTTATCTTGAACCAGTCAATGTATCAGTCGCAGCATTCCTTCCAGGAGTAGCCAGGGTTTATTTTGAAGTTGATCCAGCACTCCTTATCCGAGTAACTCACCCCTCACTCAAGTTTGAGTGGCTATTGCTTTGTAAGCATCCGAACCAATTATAGTCTCAGTTAATGATGCCAGTGAACCAGCACAAATTGATCGAGTTTACCTATAATGGGACGCATCTCTTCCTAGCCCTATTGAGTTACTTTCTTCCAGGATAGCAGGATTGAAAACCTAGCTCTATCTATAACTAAAAGTATAAAGCCCGTCCCTCCATTCCATCCGCACGTCTGGAATGAGATGATCTAAGTTCTAAGTGCCGACCTTTCCGCTAGGTTCTTTGTTTTTGTCATTCCTATCCGGAAGCTAGTAGTCTATGAAACTAAGAGAATAGATAGAGCGTCAAGCGCAACCGATATCATCTATCATCCGATCTTTTTTCTTCCTTCGACCACTTCACCAGGGCCAGGGATTTGAATCCTGTACTTAGACCTGTGGCTTGAAAGAAGAGCTTCTATGCCAATTATAACGATATCTAATCTAGCATTTAATGTAAACTACCCTTTCTAATCACATGCCTTAAAAGGTCTTAGAACCGTCCTAGGAATAACATACCGAAATAAGTCAGACGCTCCTGAACGCCCACCCCTGAGAGCCAACAAGCCCGGTCACTCTGGCAAGGCAACTCCTAAGCTAGGCATCAATCTTTAGCTGGCTTTAGCTTCCCTTTTCGTTGAGTGTGAAGAAGAAGAACAAGAACAAACAGAGGTAACTAACCATACATTAGAAGAGAAAACTAAGAAAGACCAAAACATACCTAAGAAAGAAGAAAAGAAACCCCCTTTCAAGACAATTGATAACTGACGAAAGAACTGATGAAGAAGCGCATCAAAGACCTCAGCCTTAGGGATCAGAATAAGGGAGTTCACCTCTAAAAAATGCTTTCCACTTCGAAAGAAGTTCGGGAGTGAGCAAGACGGGACGAGTCAGGAAGCAGCGACTAGAAGCAAACAAAGAAAGAATCAAGCTAGGGAACACTCCAGATTTAGGCCTCCTTAAGGGCTTCTAAGGCTTAGTAAGTAGGCAGGTTCAACTATCGAGGATAGGAATTTATAGGAATTTATTCAAGACTGCCGTCTTTGCTAGTAAGTGAGTCTAAATCCCTTCCAGGAATGGGAATCATATAATGCCTTTCTTCGGACCGGACTCTTTTTCTTTTACTTGGTTGGGACTGCAACAACCTTTAACTAGTGGAGACACTGCTGCTACTACCTCGCTGAGGGGGAGGGTGCCCTAGGAACTAGGTATACTCTCTGTGACGAAGGAAGTAGGTCAATGCCAATGAGAAAGACAAGGTTTAGCCTAGAAAAGTCCTAAGGAAAGCAAATGACATAGAATAAGATGTCATCTCATGCCCTCTTTGAATGGCTTGTTCAAGAAGGGAAGGGATTGCTGCTCTTAGAAAGAAAAAGCTCTTTCTTGGTGAATCCGGACAAATGCTATCGAAGAAGAAGGAAGGCTCCGACTAATTTCCTTAGCCTTAGAAGCGTCTGTCTTATGCCACCAAATGTCTTAGAGAATCTGCTGTTCTAGAGGAAGGATCAATAGTTCAGCTAGCCACGCACACGAGGAGGATTCATCTTTCAACAGCATTTCCGATCTTAGCGCTTTCGACTTCTCATCGAAGATGCCCATAAGAACCTCTTTCGGAAGAGATGGCATCGAAAAGGTTTAGATATCCTGCTTTTCTTTTGTCAAAAAGTCATAGATATGCCGCATCCACCGGTAATGGCCGATAGTACTAATCCTAGGTGCCTTAAAGAGGGGATTTGGCTGTCCTAACTTCTTTCGGGGAGTAGAAGATACCCACGGACATAGAATAAATAGGCTCCTCCGGTCCCTTTCTCCGAGTATGGATGGCAGGTATCAGTTATGCGCACCAGACCTTTGTGCTATCGAAAAGGCAATGCCAAATTTATTCCTATGCAAAAAGGAGAGCTCTTAGGAATCTAGCTAGGTACTGTGATCCGGTGATCCCTATACCTATAATAGTAGTCGAAAGGGGGTCTTAGGAAGAATAGGGTGGACAAACTGTCTTGCGAACCTTGCTTTAAAGCTTGAAGGTGGGCAATTGTCTGTTTAAATGAAAGGAAGGAGGAATTCTAAAGGAAAGGCCCGTTGTCACCGCCCCTGGGTACCTTTGTAGTAGATTTCCTTTTTTGTTGATTTGGGAGAAAAGAAAGAGAAAGAAATAAGATCATTCGAAGAACGTTGAGCTCCACGAATGGCAACGAATGCTGAAGTCAAAGAGGCCGAGACGCCTATGATTATATGTCTGTTGAGATCGGGGGTAGTTTGATTCTGGGAACCTATGGAACGCCAATCTCGATATCTCGAATAGGTTGTTGCTGAGGATTGCAATCTTAGATTCCCACTAATCAGGCTGAGCAGACGCAAGCATCTCTTCCGCCAACCCGAATTCCCTATTCCGGCATTAGAATGTTCCGACCCGATTTCTCAATTCAACATTGAACCGGCCCCGCCTTTGCTCTTTATGCTGCGGGTGGATCCGGATCTCGATCTAAGATTTCATCTTCAACGGGTGAAACCACAATGGGATCCGCTTCCTAAGATGGCCCTTCCCAGCTCTATGCTTAAGACAAAGCTGCTCTCTAAGGCTTCTTTGAGCTAGCAGGGGTATGTTTTTCCGAAACCAACCTCTTTGACTAGACGCCCCCAGACGCTCCCACCTGTTGAAATCAGCTTTCAGAACGTAGGCTGGCCTCTTCGCAACAAGGGAAGTAATCTTTTTTACGTTTCAGATCTGCTGACACGGAAAGTGGCTAAACTCATTTGCCCAGACCCTGATGCGTTTTGGGTCTCAAGGAGGCAATTCTCTCCTTTTTATTGGGTCAACTTACATGTGATCGATCGAGCTAGACTTTATGAATGAGTTTGAGTTGGGCTTACGAGCGAATCACCCTTTCACCTATTCTAGAGTAGTACTAAATACCTAGTCTAGAGAGTCTCTCCCCACTGGCCTTCGCTCTATCCTTCGCACCAGCCTCAGACGCTAATGCCACTAGCTAGCAGACAGCGCAAATCGCCTTCTCTCTCCTATCCTATCCCCGCTGGCATGTCAATCAGTAACCTTCCCCTTTTTCTAGAAAAGGAGGGCTCCAGTTCTCTCTTCATTCAAATGGGATATTAAACTAACTGACCCTCTATTGATCGAGCTAAAGCTAAAGCTAAAGCGAAAGCGAAAGCGTTGAATTCGTCGATTCGAGATTAGGGATCAATCAAGAAGGATATTGCGGCTTGGACCGACTCTCCTGTGTGCGCTGCTTACTCCTTGTTTGGTCAGTTGGACCCGCGTAAGTCAATATTTCAGTGATCCCACTCACCCCACAGGAATCACGCAATGCGCTTTCTTCCCCTCCATCCCTGCCTGCGAGCCTAGGAGCAGAATTCTATATGATGGATGGCATTCTGTAATTCCACGATTCCTTTCTTTGAGTGAGAGCGGGTCAAAAGGCATCCTTGTATTAAATCCTATGGTGGCGGTTCCTTCGAGTGATGGGTACTCTTTCCCACGTTTGGTGACTTCCCATCTGTGTAGACTGCCTACCGGGGTTTCCGTCTTAATGCTATGGTGGCCGACCAATCCAATGAGAAAAAAATCCATCTTCTCCTCCCCGGGTAACAATCTCGCGTGGATAAGAAGAAAGCGTCAAAGCTAGGCGCTTCATTCAAAAAAGGCGCAGAACGGTGCAGGAGTTCCTGACCTGAAGGGACACCAGCAAGTCTGAGTTCCAATCTCTCTCAAATGGGTAACGGGAAGCAAGAAAACGTATGCGCTAACGCGCAACGGCTTTCGCGGTAGTACGCTCATCCGTTGCTTGTTGGGGCTGGAAAGCTGAATGAGAACCTGAGTAGAGCGGCAAACTCTTTCTAAGACGTGCGCCTGTCAAGCAGTTAAGATCTTGCGAAATTCCTATCGGAGTGAATGAGTACCTGGTTTGTGAAGGTAATAGCTTTTATCTCCTCTCAATCACTACGAGCTTGTCTCTCTTTGTTTGGTTGTTTAGTTCCGTAGCCTTTTTATAGCGACAGTTAGATGCCAGTTTAGCTAACGAGAGGGGATTGACGGATAAGGGTAAGTCAAAGTCCTGATATGGTTTAACCAGAGAGAGAGTACAGGCATGGGAGGAGAACATAAGCTGAACAAAATGACTAGTTCCATTCCGACGGCACTCCGGCAGGTGTCCATTGGGGAAACTGCGCCTTAGCAAAATAAGGGGTTTTAGAACAAGTTTAAGAAGAGTTTGGAGGAAAAGCTCTTATTTGAAGTTCTTTCAAAGATTGTTCCTTCCAAAAAACAGGACCTATTCTCTATCCCGTAGTGGAAGTGCTCCTCCCGAAGCTCCCTATTCCCTTAGTTGTTGCTTGCTTTCCGGTGCGAGGCGAGTCAAAAGCTTGACCATCTTTGAGGGTGGTCTACGATCAGTCTTCGTATAGTGAAAAAGTAAATCAAGATCATTCTCTCTCTATTGCCCTAGACGAGTGATTGGTCGAACATTGGAAAATTTCATACTTCCCGATTCAAACCTCTTCTTACCATTAGCACAGCTTCGAAAATCGTTATCTTTTATTCGCCTATACCTATATGTGACAAATGAATAAAAAAGAAAATTGAGAACTCGATCGAAGGTTGGAATCCATCTCCAGAACGCTCGACTGCGTTCTTTGAAAGGAGAAGAGAAGGGCTGTTGTGATTCTACGGTTTAGAGCATTACCAAGATAGCTAGTTAGCTCCTAGTAGCTCTTAGTAGATGGCCGGGCACTTCCCAACCACTTTTCTTGATTCCTTACCGGACTTGAGAAATGAAGAAGGAGAGATCCCTATCCCAACCAGATAATCTTTTACCGGAACAGACCTTGTTCTATTATACGCCTCCGCCTTGGTCGAGTCAAAACATCCTCCGATACTACTTCAACTAGAGTCATCCCCTTTGGTTGGTGGTTTCAGTGCTATCTTCGATCCTTCTTTCGCTACTGAACTATCTGGGGCAAGGAAAGCTTCTTCTTTAGGGGCAGGGAGTGAAGGTAGGATACTATACCACCTGGTATTGAGGGAAAGCAGTTAAAGCAGCTAAAGACTGACTTCCCTTCATAGGAGAGGAATTGAAGAAGCAACTAATCCTGGTATTCCCCCGAGGATGCAGGAAAGTGGGTTCGAACCTACTCGACCCACCAGGAGAGGAACGAGACTAACAACCAGATCGAAGGGATAAGGGGGGAGGAGCTTAGCTGCTCTTAGAAGGGATAGGGGATAAGATGCTCTACTATATATAAACTCAAAAGTCTTGGAATGGAGTTGGCTTACAGCTTTCCTAAGACTGAAAGGTTAGTATACGCTCGACTGAAAGCAGGAAAGGGAGAGCGGACAAAGTACCAGACGATTTGGGAATTCTGTTAAATTAGTAAGCTAGGCCTATAGAGTTGCATTGGTAAACGAAACCCCTGGAATTGCTTTACTTCTGCCTCTCGTTACTTCAATTGGCATTGTATCACGAGTGTAGGATTCCATTCATGTTACAGGTTTAGCATTCCCAATAGCTTTAGTCCTCGTATGTTTAGTGGTCGAGTGAGGAGATTCGAATTTAGCAGACCTTGATTTAGTGAAGGAGATTGGCCACAAAAACCTCTTCTCTTTCTCTTGTCTTTTCCCCTTGATTTTCTCTTTCCCGATGAAAGAAATGTGAGCCATAGAAGGCGTAGATACAGATACAGATAGGGCTCTTTCTCGAGTTTCTTCCATTGATTTAGCTTTCAAAGCCCTAAGCAGCAGGTCCCATCCGGTCTACAAAAATAGAACGCGAACTCGAACTACTTTAGCTACAAGGACAGTTTCACCGACCTAACAGCCAATAAACTACGGCTGGAATCAGGTTATCCTATTTATTTCCACTTCCGGCACCTCTAGAAAGCTTTGGAACGGCAGTTTCACTTACTTCGCATTCTGGACATTGGACCTTCTTCAAACTGGCCTTTGAACTTTTGCAAATAAATAGTAAGTTGTCTATTGGATAGAACGGAGAGAGCTCGTTGGGGGAGTTCTTTGCTAATCGAGGGCTTAACTTCTGATTTAGCTATTTCACTTCCCTGCTCTGGTTCAAAACTAGCTAGGCGGAGGACTGAACACCAAACTTTCATTAGAAAGGGGCTCCCCTCTTTGCTTTCGCTTAGCCTTATCTTGCTAGGAGAATTCATAAAAAGAGAGTAGAATCTAGTTAGAGTCCATCTATTACTTGAGGAGCGCGCATACGGAGCAGAGCGAAAGTAAGCCTACAACTAGGCAGCCAATAGCTAGGACGGACAGTAGCAGTAAGACTTCCAACCATTAGCAAGGCAAGTTAACTTGAAGCAAGAACTCTTAGGCAAGGAGGGGCGTAGCCTCTTTCGAGATTCGAAGAATAGCGTATATAAAGAGTAGTCAGAGGCAATTCGCTAATATGGAGCTGTTTATATCGGCTTTCTTTCCTCCAGCATGAAAGGGGGTAAATCAAGTAAGAGTCAAAAAGCACTAAGACACTAATGCAATAAGACTAAAGTGAAAGTAAGAAGGCATATCCTCAAGTCCCACACATGCTTGCCATAAAAGAGCGGAAATGCCGATATCTACTATTCCATGTGCTGCTCGTGGATATTTTATCTGATCCTGTAAGCAAGGCAAGGGAAAATTCTGTGCATCTAGGGGAAGGACTAATTCACTTTCCAAAGCCAATTTCATTGCCTCATTCCGTACATCTCCTCGGCAAAGTGATGCGCTATAATGACCACTACAAACGAAGGACCAAGGAGGATAAGGATAAGGGGAAGAAGCGGGGTAGAGTAATTGGTCAACTCATCAGGCTCATGACCTGAAGATTGCGGGTTCGAATCCTGCCCCCGCCTTGAGATGCTGAACTAAGATTCTTCTCTTTTTTCTTTTTTCCGGTATGCCGCTCCGCGGAGCGAAAGAACCAAGTGTGCTGTGGTGATGTCCGAATTTGCACCTATTTGTATCTATTTAGTGATCAGTTCGCTAGTTTCTTTGATCCCACTCGGTCTTCCTTTTCCATTTTCTTCCAATAGTTCCACCTATCCAGAAAAATTGTCGGCCTACGAATGTGGTTTCGATCCTTCCGGTGATGCCAGAAGTCGTTTTGATATACGATTTTATCTTGTTTCAATTTTATTTATTATTCCTGATCCGGAAGTAACCTTTTCCTTTCCTTGGGCAGTACCTCCCAACAAGATTGATCCCTTTGGATCTTGGTCCATGATGGCCTTTTTATTGATTTTGACGATTGGATCTCTCTATGAATGGAAAAGGGGTGCTTCGGATCGGGAGTAACCACTAGTGAGAGGGCAAAAATCGGGGGGAAGGACAAAGGAAATAGCGATGCCTACATTAAATCAATTGATTCGTCATGGTAGAGAAGAAAAACGGCGCACGGACCGTACTCGAGCTTTGGATCAATGTCCCCAGAAGGAAGGAGTATGCCCGCGTGTTTCAACGAGAACACCGAAAAAACCTAATTCAGCTCTACGTAAGATAGCCAAAGTACAGTTGAGCAATAAACATGATATATTTGCTTACATTCCAGGCGAAGGTCATAATTCGCAGGAACATTCTAAGGTCTTAATAAGAGGAGGTAGAGTAAAAGATTCGCCAGGTGTGAAATCCCATTGTATTCGAGGAGTCAGGGATTTGCTGGGAATTCCGGATCGAAGAAGAGGCAGATCCAAATATGGTGCGGAAAAACCCAAATCGATATGAATGGAAGATGCCTCTGGAACTTGTTTTTCTCGGTCAGTATAAGGAAAGTTTCTCGAGAAAAGGTATGGGCGACTCAGTCACATGTGCTCGACTGAATATGCAGCCACGGAACTGCTAAATCCCTCGTGAGACTCCTGTTCCGGTCAATCGTGTCAGCCTTCATCACCGCTGCTTTGGCGACCCGACTGAACGAATGCGGTGACGCGACTTGTGTAGCGAGGAGCGAAGCCACTCGAACGAATGTGAGAGGAGCGAACCGCAGTGAATTCAATCTATGAATCCACAGTGGGACGTTCTCAATCCAAAGTGGACTTTTGGGTCAAAGCCTAGACCAAAGGTGCTTAATAGCGTGGGGAGACTAATCGGGTAACGAATCCCATCCTCAGCTAAACCAAGCCCCAACAAGCAACGGATGAGCGACTACCGCGAAAGCCGTATAGCGTTAGCGCATACGTTTTCTTGGTGGGTGGTAGCCTAATCGAAGAAGTTGATCTTGTGCCCAAGCCCACCTTTTTCTAAAATCTCAACGTGGGATAGAGGAGGTTTGGAACCCTCATCGCGAATTTCATGTGGGATATCCACAAAGGATACCAAGGCGCTTTTAAGCCAAGGTCGTGCTAGCCTTTGCCAGCCTGATGGACTTGTGAAGTGGACAGAAGTTCCATAATCGAGATCTGGGCAGGAAGATTTTCTTAACTGGTTGGGTCTGTGGCTGCGAATGAGAAATTCTTCACGATCTGGTGGTATTGACTGACGCTGTCTGTAGCACAAGGGAAGGGTATTGATGCAAATCAAGCCTCAATGAAATGGACCTAGCCAAGTGTGGGATAGCCGTTCTGCTAGGCTTCCCCACCATGTCGATGGGCGCCCCGACCGCTGCTTGGCGTGGGGTAGCATAAGTCGTTTCCAGTGAAGAGGTGAGCGGTTTTCGAGAATCTGCCACCTCAAGGACTGAAATGTTTGGAGTAGTATAAGATAGTTGAGGATTTTGTGCTAAAAAAATAGGCATAACCATAGGAGAAGGAATCGTCACTAGCGGTTGTTTAGGTGCCGTAGACTGCTTGTCAAAGTTTCCATAACAGGGTGGCACTGCACCATAAGGATGAGAAGTCTGATTCTGTAACTGACGAAGATAGATCTCTCTGCTGCTTTGATAGCATAGGTTCCTCAAACTCTTGTTATAGAGCTTTCTAATGGCCTTGTAGCTAGTTGAAAAGATAGCTAGAGGAATCCATTTTTTTATTAGGGATATGATTAGGATATAAAATCCTTACCCTATTCCCCTTCTTTTTTCGTTCCGCTCTTCTCTTCCTTCGCTGCTTGAATGAAGGAATAAAGCATGATTGCGAACTACACTAAGATGCGGATAAACTCGTTAGCGGGAAGAACAACGACTAGCAGTATGAGGAAATCCAATCAAAAAAGGCTAGGGTTGCTTTCTCTGTTGGTTGAATTCGCCACTAGGTGGAATCAGACCTTCGGCTCTCGATTGCTGCTTGATTACCTATGTCGCTTGTATTAATCTTGACCAGCTAGGCTTCCTACTGAGTTCGAGTGAGGGTCTTTCACCTGAAAGAAAGTTTTTGCTCAGGTAATTGACTACTAAGATGGACCGCTCGTCATGAATCGCCTCCATTGTCCTACAGTACTTGCTAAAAAATAAGATGAACATTCGCTTTCTAGGTGACAATTATTCCCATCTAAAAATCCAAGGCCGGTTTTGGGTACATTCGTCTTGTCACGACGACGCTTTCTAGCGAGCGAGTCTGTCCGGCTTAAAGGGAGGTGTCTTCTCAGCAACTCGTGTAATGTCGTCGTCCTATGTTATGTATGAGGTGATTGATCTCTATGGTTCTCTCGGAAGGTTCAACTATTAGCTATGCGAGGGTTTTTTAGAGTGGAGAGCTCTCTTTTTTCTCTATCGTAGCACCACACGAGTACCCCTCTTCTGTCCTGTCCAGGCAGTCTGTAGGCAGCAGAACTTAGTGAGATCAAAGCTCAGCAGGATGAACGGCGGATAGGAGCCATCAACCGACCCGCTTCAGACAAATGTATGTCTGCCCCCATCATCATCTTTTTCATTCATGACAGATGAAGATTACAATAGTCTCAGATACAATACATAAAGAACCTGGGTGCAAGAAGGACATTTTCAATGCTTGCTTGAGCGGCGGCTTCGGCTCGTTCTTTCTGGACGGAGATAGAGTGAATCTTTTTTGCAGTTTCTGAACAGTCACCTTGCCCCGATCCAACTCTTGTCTGGTCTTCTCCATTTCTTTGTTGATCAGATTCACATAGATATTCGCTTGTACAAGTTCTGCATAAAGTTCTTTTATCTGTTGTTCAAGCCTTTCTTTGAGCAGGGCGAACTATTTTCTTTTACAACTCACTCATCCGATCTTTTGTTAACGACTCCTTCTTCTCGGCCAGCCGCTTGACTTCTTGCACCGCTTTTTCATGAACTTCCCGTAAGGTTTGTTCTTTTTGGGTTTCCCGGTAGAATTCCAAGTCATTTCTTTCTTTATTCATCTTCATTTCCAGGGCTTGTCTGACTCTTGCAATTAGAGGCTCCGTTATGAACCCGTATGAATGAAGACCCTCCAGGCTGGTCTCATTTCTCTTTTTGGGTTGGAGTCCTCCAGGTGACTTTTAGCGCTCTCTCGATAAGGAGGGGAAGTCCTCTTTCAACACCTATCCTCATTCATTGTAGTAACATTGCCCTTTCTCTGATTGTCGCGTTCTCCCGACGTAACTTGGATTAGCCGGATATTTGACGAAAGATTCTCTGGCCCGGGTTAAATATATGTCTTCCGCCGTATTTCAGTTGTTGTTGTGGGCACTTGGTTGAACCGGTACCTCAACAGCACTTGTCCTTGCCGGGGCCCCCTCTCCCATTGGTGCGCTGGAGACGGTTCTTTCTGTATCTTCGTCTTCTCCTCCTTCTGAGTCAAACAGATAAAACATGTGAATGAAGATAGATTGACCTCCTTCTTCTGACCCGGCCTCTTCTTGCTTCGTCTGGCTGATCCGACTCAGTGATTATTTCGTCTGGTTGTACCCTCATTCCAGCCATCCCTTCCCCGGTAGGTCGAGCTATTTAACCCTCTCCCTTCGGTCGAGCTTCATTAAATCCAGCCTTGCCTTCGACGACTCAAACTAGGAGTGACCATTGTTTTCTTGTAGTTTCCATATGTCAGTGACCTTGTCCGATAGGTTGCCCAATGGTGCAAGTGTTACTTAGGTGTTCCCGATCGACTAATGTGAGAATTAGTGAATTAGGAGTTGTGCCTTAATCTTCCGAAGCTGCTTGAAAGTCTTTTGACTTATGGCATAACCGATCCTGCTAGTTAGCAAGCCTTGCCATTCGGATGAAAGGAATATCATATGAAAGCCTGATTCTTCCTTATCAATCTTTGAGATGCCTGGTTCTGAAAAACTCTCCCTTCAGAGCTACCCTTGCC